ATAAATCCACTCGGTTTCAGACTTGGTACAACCCAAAGTCATCATTCTGTTTGGTTTGCACACCCAAAGAATTATTCCCTAGGTCTGCAAGAAGATCAAAAAATACGACATTGTATCAAAAATTATATACAAAAAAATATGAGAATATCCTATGGTGTCGAGGGAATTGCACGCATAGAAATTCGAAAAAGAATTGATCTGATTCAAGTCATAATCTATATGGGATTCCCTAAGTTATTACTAGACGGTGGAATCCGAAGAGTTGAAGAATTGCAGAGGAATATACAAAAAGAACTGAACTGTTTGAACCAAAAACTCAACATTACTGTGACAAGAATTCCAAGCCCTTATGGACAACCTAATATTCTTGGAGAATTTATAGCGGGGCAATTAAAGAATCGAGTTTCGTTTCGAAAAGCAATGAAAAAAGCAATAGAATTAACTGAACAAGCGGATACAAAAGGAATTCAAGTCCAAATTGCAGGACGCCTCGATGGAAAAGAAATAGCACGTGTCGAATGGATCAGAGAAGGTAGGGTTCCTCTACAAACCATTCGGGCTAAAATTGATTATTGTTTCTATACAGTCCGAACGATCTATGGGGTATTAGGCATAAAAATTTGGATATTTCTAGAGAATTAATAAGAATACGTTACTTGTCTTTCTTCTTTATGCGATATCCATTGCAAAAAAAATAAAAAACAACAAATTCTTTGCTTTCAGTCTTTTTTTATTTCTGAATTTTTTTTAATGACAATTCTTAATTTCTATAGGATTGCATAAAAAAATGATTAATGATTTTATAGAATTGCTATGCTTAGTGTGTGACTCGTTAGTTTTTTTGAGAAGATAGGATTAAAAAAAGGAACCGACCTTTACTATGAACTCATTACTATAGAACTAATAACCAACTCATCGCTTTGCATTATCTGGATACCAAAAAGCAGTCAAAATATGATATATTGATCATATACTTGTAGCAACTGCAAGATTTCTTGTATTGCATAGAAAAGAAAACCAATCGAATTGTGATAGAAAATAAAGTATACAGATAATAAGGAAGGTTGATAGAAAGCTAGAAAAAAAATTGAATGATATATAATTCCAATATGTATGTAAGGTTTATGAGTCTTCTCAGAAAAACACAAATCAAATAAGGCAATGTAATAAAGCATCAATACGGATTGATCTAGTTATGGGCGAATCAGTTCGTTCATATAAAAATAAAAAATAATCAAGAGCCTCGAGCCAATAAAGACTGAGAAGATTGACTCAAGAAAAAATCTTCTGCGGGGGCTCCGTTGTAGAATTCAAACCTAACCATGAATTGAGAAGCAATGGGAACGAAGGAACCCACGAATACGGGGGATTCCATTGAAAAACGAATCTTAATAATTCATTGGGTGGGATGGCGAAACGAACCAGGAACCAATTCATTTATTCCCAAAAGGCATGAACGAATCCTACAGCTGAAATAGATTTGAAAAAGTCAATATTCGCCCGCGAAGTTTTTTAGTAGATTACTGCTATTCAATCTCATTCGATTCTTTTCTTTTTAATTTTGAATAAAAAATCAAAGCAAAAAGAAATAACAAAAACACATTCTTCATAAATCAAATTGATTTAAATGTTTCTAAATCCAAACAAGATATCAAAATTTCGAATTTAGAATAGATTAATTGAAATCTTAAAAAATCCAAGATTCGTTATATTTTACGAAAATTCGTAAAATTGGAATCGTTTCGTTCGCGAGGAGCCGGATGAGGAGAAACTCTCATGTCCGTTTCTGTAGTAGAGATGGTATTGAGAAAGAACCATCCACTATAACCCCAAAAGAACCAGATTTCGTAAACAACATAGAGGAAGAATGAAAGGGATATCTTCTCGAGGAAGCCGTATTTCTTTCGGTAAATATGCTCTTCAGGCACTTGAGCCCGCTTGGATTACATCTAGACAAATAGAAGCAGGTCGGCGGGCAATGACCCGAAATGTACGCCGTGGTGGAAAAATCTGGGTATGTATATTTCCGGACAAACCTGTTACGTTAAGACCTACGGAAACACGTATGGGTTCAGGTAAGGGATCCCCCGAATATTGGGTAGCTGTCGTTAAACCAGGTAAAATACTTTATGAAATGGGTGAAGTTGGAGAAAATATAGCCAGAAAGGCTATTTCAATAGCGGCGTCCAAAATGCCTATACGAACTCAATTTATTATGTCAGGTTAGACAGGTAGACCGAGGGAAAAAAGTTTTAGAGATAAAAAAACAATTGTGGGTTTCTTTTATTTTGAATTTGAACAAGAATATTTCTTTTTTTTTTACTTCGACTTTCTCTTTGCATTGAAAGAACAGATTCAAAACAAAAATGATATGATTCAAGCTCAAACCCATTTGAATGTCGCGGATAACAGCGGGGCTCGAAAATTGATGTGTATTCGAATCATAGGAGCTAGTAATCGCCAATATGCTCATATTGGCGACATTATTGTCGCTGTAATTACGGATGCATTACCAAACACATCTCTAGAAAGATCAGAAGTGATCAGAGCTGTAATTGTTCGTACTTGTAAAGAACTTAAACGCAACAACGGCATGATAATACGATATGATGACAATGCAGCAGTTGTTATTGATCAAGAAGGAAATCCAAAAGGAACTCGAGTTTTCGGCGCGATTGCCCGAGAATTGAGACAGTTAAATTTCACTAAAATAATTTCATTATCACCTGAAGTATTATAGTATCACATCCGACTTAATAGAGTAGAGTCCTACTCGTCTACTTAGTTATTGAATGAAATAGATAACTTAAATTTAGTGAATCAAATTTTATCTGACGCGTATCTCTTTATTTATTTCAAATATTTGTGAAAATTCAATAAAATAATTTGAAGTATTTTATTGTTTATATTATTAAATAATATAATATTAAACATTTTTAAACATTCTTATTGTTATTGAGTTATTGAATATTTTTTTTATTACATAAAAAGTAAAAAAAAGCATGTTGATTAGATCAAAAACGTGGAGGCAACAAAAATTAAAATTTATCATGGGTAGAGACACTATTGCTGACGTAATAACCTCTATACGAAATGCTGACATGAATAGAAAAGGGATGATTCAAATAGAATCTACTAACATCACGGAAAACGTTGTAAAAATGCTTTTACGAGAGGGGTTTCTTGAAAACGTGAGAAAACATCAGGAAAACAACAAATATTTTTTGGTTGTAACCCTACGACATAGAAGGAATAGAAAAGGAATGTATCCAACTATTTTAAATTTAAAACGGATCAGTAGGCCTGGTCTACGAATCTATTCTAACTATCAACGAATTCCTAGAATTTTAGGCGGGATGGGAATTGTAATTCTTTCTACTTCTCAAGGGATAATGACAGACCGAGAGGCTCGACTGAAAGGAATTGGGGGAGAAATCTTGTGTTATATATGGTAATCCTTCTTATATCTGAATTGTCGCCAAAATAGAATTGACTATTTGTCAAAAGAAAAAAAGACGTGTTAATTACTCTTAACATTATTTGATATTTCGAGAGGTTTTAACTAAAACGAAAAGAACAAAAAATGGATTCCTAATTCATAATAACAAGGATTCGAATGATTAGGTGCTTTTTTTTAACCATCAGCATTTCTTTGATGAGAATACAATTCGAGGTTGGGGTTTCAAATTTCCCGAAATTGATTTTCTTCCAATAAGTATACTCAGAATTCAGTTTAGGAATGACAACTATGAAAATAAGAGCCTCCGTTCGTAAAATTTGTAATAAATGTCGATTGATCCGTAGGAGAGGACGAATTATAGTAATTTGTTCCAATCCGAGACATAAACAAAGACAAGGATAATCTTTTGAAAATGGACTCTATAACATAAAGTAACCAATACAAAAATAGGATCTATTTTGACATGAAATGGATATATCCATATACCTCGAATTTCTCGTTATAAGATGATAAAGTAAAGTATGGCAAAATCTATACCAAGAACTGGTTCACGGAGAAATGCCCGGATTGGGTCACGTAAGAATATACGCCGAATACCAAAGGGCGTTATTCATGTTCAAGCAAGTTTCAACAATACCATTGTGACTATTACAGATGTCCGAGGTCGGGTAATCTCTTGGGCCTCCGCCGGTACTTGTGGATTCAAAGGTACAAGAAGAGGGACTCCATTTGCTGCTCAAACCGCAGCAGGAAAGGCTATTCGTACAGTCATAGATCAAGGTATGCAACGAGCAGAAGTGATGATCAAAGGTCCCGGTCTCGGTAGGGATGCAGCATTACGAGCTATTCGAAGAAGTGGTATACCATTAAGTTTCGTACGTGATGTAACCCCTATGCCCCATAATGGATGTAGGCCCCCTAAGAAAAGACGTGTATAGAAATCAAAATGAAATAGATTTCAAGAGAAATAAACAATTCAATGATCTGATCAAATAATATTAATATGGTTCGAGAGAAAGTAAGAGTATCTACTCGGACACTACGATGGAAGTGTGTTGAATCAAGAGCAGATAGTAAGCGTCTTTATTATGGACGCTTTATTCTGTCTCCACTTAAGAAAGGACAAGCCGATACAATAGGCATTGCAATACGAAGAGCTTTGCTGGGGGAAATAGAAGGAACATGCATCACCCGAGCAAAATTTGAAAAAATACCACATGAATATTCTACGATAGTGGGTATTCAAGAATCAGTACATGAGATTTTAATGAATTTGAAAGAAATTGGATTGCGAAGTAATCTGTATGGAACTAGCAACGCGTCCATTTGTTTCCAGGGCCCTGGATGTGTAACTGCTCAAGATATTATCTTACCAACTTCTGTGGAAATCATTGATAACACACAGCATATAGCTACACTAACAGAACCAATTCATTTTTGTATTGGATTACAAATCGAGAGAAATCGCGGATATCATATAAAAACACCCAAAAACTTTCACGAAGAAAGTCATCCTATCGATGCTGTATTCATGCCTGTT